AAAATAGCGAATTTTTTTTCATCTTACTATTTAATAACTCATAATCATATCTTGTTAAAGAAATATTTGCTACTTGACAATTTTAAACAGACTTTCCAAGTACTTAAATACTGTTTAATAGATGAAAATAGGAGGATTTATAATCCCGATCCATGCGGTAACATAATTTGGAATCCATTCCATTTGAATTGGTGCTTTCTCCATCACGATTATTGTGAAGAGACATCTACAATAATTAGCCTTGGACAATTTATTTTTGAAAATGTATGTCTATTCAAATACGAATCACACGTAAAAAAATCTGGTCAAATTTTCATTGTTCATGTTGACTCCTTAGTTATAAGATCAGCTAAACCCTATTTGGCCACTCCAGGAGCAACTGTTCATAGCCATTATGGAGAAATCCTTTACGAAGGAGATACATTAGTTACATTTATATATGAAAAATCGAGATCTGGTGACATAACGCAAGGTCTTCCAAAAGTGGAACAAATCTTAGAAGTGCGTTCGATTGATTCAATATCGATGAATCTAGAAAGGAGAGTTGAAGGTTGGAACGAACGTATACAAAGAATTCTTGGAATCCCCTGGGGGTTCTTGATTGGAGCTGAGCTAACCATAGCCCAAAGTCGTATCTCTTTGGTTAATAAGATCCAAAAGGTTTATCGATCCCAGGGGGTACAGATCCATAATAGACATATAGAAATTATTGTACGTCAAGTAACATCAAAAGTGTTGGTTTCAGAAGATGGAATGTCTAATGTTTTTTCACCTGGAGAATTAATCGGCTTTTTGCGAGCGGAACGAGCAGGGCGTGCTTTGGACGAAGCGATCTGTTATCGGGCAATCTTATTGGGAATAACGAGGGCATCTCTAAATACTCAAAGTTTCATATCCGAAGCAAGTTTTCAAGAAACCGTTCGAGTTTTAGCAAAAGCTGCTCTACGAGGTCGTATTGATTGGTTGAAGGGCCTGAAAGAGAACGTTGTTCTGGGGGGGATTATACCTGTTGGTACCGGATTCCAAAAATTAGTACACCCTTCAAGGCAAGACAAGAACATTCATTTGGAAATCAAAAGAAAGAATCTATTCGAGTTGGAAATAAGAGATATTTTGTTACACCATAGAGAATTATTTTGTTCTTACGTCCAAAACAATTTCCATGAGGCAAATTTCCATGAGACATCAGAACAATCATTTACGCGATTTAATGATTCCTAAGAGCAGATTCATTCCTTTCACTTTAACTATCTTTCAATTATCTGGTCCGATTATTGATTTGGTATTAGATTTTTGATTGGGTATTAAATAAAATAAGTAATTAAATTGGTAATAAATAAAATAAGTAATTAAAAGAAATTAATGGTTTGGGTCGTGTATCAACGGTCAATCCCCCGTAAAAGGTTCCATCGGAACAATTATTTATTTCAGGGTACCTCGTCTCTTTGTTAAAAAAAAAAAAGGAAGTCTGGGGAAAAATGACAAGAAGATATTGGAACATCAATTTGGAAGAGATGATGGAAGCAGGAGTTCATTTTGGTCATGGTACTAAGAAATGGAATCCTAGAATGGCCCCTTACATCTCTGCAAAGCGTAAAGGTATTCATATTACAAATCTCACTAGAACTGCTCGTTTTTTATCAGAAGCTTGCGATTTAGTTTTTGATGCAGCAAGTAGGGGAAAAAACTTCTTAATCGTTGGTACAAAAAATAAAGCAGCGGATTCAGTAGCATCAGCTGCAATAAGGGCTCGGTGTCATTATGTTAATAAAAAATGGCTTGGTGGTATGTTAACGAATTGGTCCACTACGGAAACGAGACTTCACAAGTTCAGGGACTTAAGAACAGAACAAAAGATGGGGAAACTCAACTGTCTCCCCAAAAGAGATGCAGCAATGTTGAAAAGAAAATTATCTACCTTGCAAACATATCTCGGTGGGATCAAATATATGACGGGGTTGCCTGATATTGTGATCATCGTTGATCAGCAAGAAGAATATACGGCTCTTCGAGAATGTGTCATTTTGGGGATTCCGACAATTTGTTTAATCGATACAAATTGTGACCCAGATCTCGCAGATATTTCGATTCCAGCAAACGATGACGCTATAGCTTCAATCCGATTGATTCTTAACAAATTAGTATCCGCAATTTGTGAGGGTCGTTCTGGCTATATAAGAAATCGTTGATTATGATTATCATTAAGAATAATAAGATTAGTTAATTATTTGGCAACTCCATAGATTTATTGGATCGGTTACTATTTTTGAATTTTAAAAAAGAGATAAAATAAAGTACTGGGGATATTGATATTATGTTATGATGTTATGTAATTTCTTGGTATCGTAAATAAAATATACGATTAATGATTCAAGTTAGTGAGTTGAGAAATAGATGGTTGAATCAAAATAATTCCTTTTTTGAAGTTCAATTTCTGTCAGAGGGCAATATGAATGTTATACCATATTCCATTAAAACACTCAAAGGGTTATACGACATA